CATAACGACTTACTTCGATTTTCACTCTATCTCCTGGTAGTATCCGTATAAAACTACGTCGGATCCTCCCCGAAACATAACCTAGAATCAGGTCTTCATTATCTAAGCGAACCCGGAACATACCGTTGGGAAGTGATTCAGTAATTAAACCTTCATGAATCCATTTTTGTTCTTTCATTCCAGGTAACCTCCTTGAAGTATCAACTAATGGAGGAGGGGTGGTATTAGACAACCAACCTTTCCTCTCTTTTTCATTTCATAAATAGGAAGTTACGGATAAAATTCGAATACGAGAAGGATTACCATATATAACACAAAATTTCTCCTCCAATTCCTTCTAGTCGAGCTTCTCGATCTGTCATTATACCTCGAGAAGTAGAAAGAATTACAACCCCCATTCCACCTAAGATCCTAGGAATTCCTTGATAGTTTGAATAAATTCGTAGACCGGGTCTGCTGATACGCTTTAAAATATTTCTATATGTTCCTTTCCTATTCCTTCTATGCCGCAGGGTTGAAACCAAGAAATATTTGTTGCTTTCCCGATGTTTCCTAACGTTTTCAATAAAACCTTCTCGTAGAAGTATTTTAACAATATTTTCCGTGATATTAGTAGATGCTATTCGAACCATTCCTTTTGTACCCATGTCAGCATTTCTTATAGAAGTTATTATATCGGCAATAGTATCCCTACCCATGACGAACCCTAATTATTAGTGCTTCCTGGCTTTGATATAATCAACATGTTCTGTTTTTTTTTTTCTTTATTTTGATTATTTGATTATTTATTTATGAAATATTTATTCAATAAAAAATACAATTTTTAAAATATAAAAATATTAAAGGTATATGCGTGAGACACAATCTACTAATTGATCTATTTCAGATACCATACTATGGTCTCATCTACTAGCATTGCATTTATAATACCTCGGGAGCTAATGAGACTATCTTAGTGAAATTTAACTGTCTTAATTCCCGAGCGATCGCACCAAAAACTCGCGTTCCTTTTGGATTTCCTTCTTGATCAATGACAACTGCTGCATTGTCATCATATCGTATTATCATACCGTTGTCACGTTTGAGTTCTTTACATGTACGTACAATTACAGCTCTGATCACTTCTGATCTTTCCAGAGGCATGTTGGGCACTGCTTCTTTGATTACAGCAACAATAACGTCACCGATATGAGCATATCGGTGATTACTAGCTCCTATGATTCGAATACACATCAGTTCTCGAGCCCCGCTGTTGTCCGCTACATTTAAATGGGTCTGAGGTTGAATCATATTATGATTTTTTTTTTTGAATCGTTTCTTTCAATGCAAAAGGCGAAGGAAAAAAGAAATAGTTTCTGTCCAAAAATAAAAAACCAGCGATTCCATTTTTTTTTTATCAAAAGGATCCCTTTGGTTGCACACCCCTATCCCGCAATAACGAATTGAGTTCGTATAGGCATTTTGGACGCAGCTATTGAAATAGCGGATCTGGCTACAGTTTCTGATACTCCGCCCATTTCATAAAGTATTCGACCTGGTTTAACAACAGATACCCAATATTCGGGGGATCCCTTCCCCGAACCCATACGTGTTTCCGTAGGTCTTACTGTAACGGGTTTGTCGGGAAATATACGTACCCATATTCTTCCACCACGACGCGCGTATCGTGTCATTGCTCGCCGCCCTGCTTCTATTTGTCTAGATGTGATCCAAGCGGGTTCAAGTGCCTGAAGAGCGTATCTACCGAAACAAATATGATTGCCTCGATAAGATACTCCCTTCATTCTTCCTCTATGTTGTTTACGGAATCTGGTTCTTTTGGGGTTATAGTTGATGGTAGTTTTTCAATCCCATCTCTACTGCAGAACCGGACGTGAAAATTTCTTCTCATCCAGCTCCTCGCGAATAAAAGGAAAGGGTTCAATAAATAATATTACAGACCCAGGTATATTTAATGAATAATACAATGAATCATCAGATTCATTGATATTTAATTAAATCTGTCACGTAGGAATCTGTCTATCTTGTATATACAGCTAGACGTATATTTATAGATAATGCATTTATAACATAATGCATTTATAACGAATCCTTGTTTTTATTTTTACGGAATATTCCAAAATTTTGGAATCAAAAATCCAATAAGGGTTTCGCGGGCGAATATTGACTCTTTCAATATCTGCTTCATTCGAAGGGTTCACCCATGACCACTCAGAATAAATCAATTGGTTCCTGTCTCGTTCCGCCATCCCATCCAATGAATCATTAAAATTCGTTTTCAATAGAATCTTCTGCAGTCACAGGTTCCTTCGTTCCCATAGCTTCTCCATTAATGGCTAGGCCTGAACTATGCAATGGAGCTCCAAAAAAATCCGTTCCCGAGTCAATCTCCTCAGTCTAGATCGACTCGAGGCTCTTTACTTTATTATTAATTTTAAATTATTATTTTGTTTTGATTTTTCCTATGAACCGGATTCATCTAATTCTAGACGAATCAGTATTGATGCTTTATCACACTGCCTTTTCTTTTGTGAGATGATTCATAGACCATACATATTGGAATAATCTATCATTACTATTCTACTTCTTTCTTTCTCTCACCCTTCCACTTATCCACATCCCTCTATTTTTGCTTCATAATCCATAATTTGATTGATTTCTACTTTATGGAAAAAAGATTTCAGTTGCTACAACTATATGATCGATACATCATATAGTGACTGGTTCCTTGGATCTCGATAATACGAAGCAATGAGCTGGTTATTAGTTCATACTAGAGGCCGATCATTGTTTCTTTGAATCCCAACTCCAAAGAAAAACCAACGAGTCACACACTAAGCATAGCAATTCTACCAAATGGTCAATCAAATTTTTTATTCAACCCTATAGAATTGAGAATTGCTCATTTTGGATTGAACGGAAAAATAAAAAAGAATGAAACAATTTCTCATTTTTTGTCCTATCGCTGGATAAAATGGCAAGCGCCCATTATTCATTATTCCTCGTCTAGAAATATCCAAATTTTGATGCCTAATACCCCATAGATAGTTCGAACTGCATAGGAACAATGATCGATTTTAGCTCGAATCGTCTGTAGGGGAACCCTACCTTCTCTGATCCATTCGACACGGGCAATTTCTTTTCCGTTGATACGCCCCGAAATTTGTACCTGAATTCCCTTTGTGTCCGCTTGTTCAGTTAATTCAATAGCCTTTTTCATTGCCTTTCGAAACGAAACTCTATTCTTTAATTGTAGAGCTATATATTCTGCAAGAATAGTGGGTTGTCCATACGGTTTTGCAACTCTTGTGATAGCAATGTTGAGTCTCCGGTTCACAGAATTAAACTTTTTTTGTACATTGATCTGTAATTCTTCGATTCCTCGGGCTCGACCCTCTATTAAAAAATGGGGGAATCCAATATGGATTATGACCTGGATCAGATCGATTTTTTTTTGAATCCCTATACGCGCAATTCCTTCGAAACCTGAGGATACTCTCATATGTTTTTGTACATAATTCTTGATACAATCCCGTATTTTTTCATCTTCCTGGAGACCCCCGGAATAATTTTTTGGTTGTGCGAACCAAAGGCAATGATGACTTTGGGTTGTACCAAGTCTGAAACCAAGTGGATTTATTTTTTGTCCCATATCTATCTAATTTATATATGCATATTTTCTTTCTAAATATTAAGAAGGCTTGATCTATCAAATCAAAGTCAAAAGGCTATTTTTTTGTTAAATTAGATCTCTTATTCAATACAATAGTTATATGACAGGTGGGTCTTTTTATCGGATAACTGCGTCCCCGAGCTCGAGGTTTGCACTTTTTCACGATAACACCTCCATTGACTTCGGCTTTACTAATGAATGAATCAGCTTCGTTCAAATCCTTATTGTGACTAGCATTTGCTGCTGCAGAATAAACTAATTTGAAGATGGGATAAGATGCTCGATAAGGCATGAGTTCTAGTATCATAAGTGTTTGTTCATAGGAACGCCCACGAATCTGATCAATTACTCTTCTCGCTTTGTGAGCAGACATACATATATATTGAGCTAAAGCTTTGACTTCTGTACGCGATTTTCCCTTTATCATAAAGTTCCACCTCCTACCAATGAATGATGAGCACCCATTTCACTTTATTACCGACGAGATCTATTATCGTTTCTCGCATGCCCCCGGAAAGTGAGAGTAGGTGCGAATTCTCCCAATTTGTGACCCACCATACGATCTGTTATATAAATAGGTAAATGCTCCTTTCCATTGTGAATAGCAATTGTATGACCGATCATTGTGGGTATAATGGTAGATGCCCGGGACCAAGTGACTATTATCTCTTTCTCCTCCCTCATGTTGAGCTTCTCCATTTTTCCCAATAAATGATTAGCTACAAAAGGATTTTTTTTTAGTGAACGCGCCACAGCTGATTACTCCCTTTTCCTATTTAAAAATGCAATGAAAGGCGAAGAAACAAAACATATATTCCTATTTACGGCGACGAAGAATAAAACTATCACTATATTTATTCCTTTTCCTACTTCTTCTTCCAAGCGCGGGATAACCCCAAGGGGTTGTGGGTCTTTTTCTACCAATGGGGGCCCTCCCTTCACCACCTCCATGGGGATGGTCTACAGGATTCATAACTACTCCTCTTACTACAGGACGCTTACCTAGCCAACACTTAGATCCGGCTCTACCCAAACTTTTCTGGTTCACCCCAACATTACCTACTTGTCCGACTGTTGCTGAGCAGTTTTTGGATACCAAACGAACCTCCCCAGATGGTAATCTTAATGTGGCCGATTTCCCCTCTTTTGCAATCAGTTTCGCTACAGTACCTGCTGCCCTAGCTAATTGTCCACCCTTTCCAAGTGTTATTTCTATGTTATGTATGGCCGTGCCTAAGGACATATCGGTTGAAGTAGATTCTTCTTTTTTTTTTGTTTTTAAATCCCTTCCCAAACCGTACAAGCTTCTTCCAAAGCATACGGCTTTCTGGATGTATATGATGATATCTAGACAGATGGATATTATATGAATCGTATGATGAAGCACCATATGAGTGGATATATCCAAATCTGCCGAATCACTCATGCTACGATCTTCTACACCCTAGGTCTCCCCGTTCCGTCATCTGGCTTATGTTCTTCCTGTAGCATTCAGACCGAATGACTCTATGAAATTACGTCGATACTTCCACATATTACGGGTAACGTAGGAGACATCTCTATTATTCCCACGGAGATCCTTAGAATTACCACTGCTTAGCTTTCAATTTGCCTCTGACCATCAAATGAAATGTGAATAACCCGTCCTCCTCTCTTTGAAACAAGGGGTGCTTCCGGCTCTGTCCGTGCTTCAAAAAATGGTATTTTCTCCATATTACTATATCTCTAGAGTCAATAATTTTATATAAGGAACCACTGAACTCAATCACCTGCTGCCGTTACTCTTCAGTTTTCTGTTGAGGTCTATCCCGTAGAGGTACTCAACTTGGATCAGTGATCGATTTCTAGGTTTCGTCGTAAACCTAATTGGTTACTTCCAATTACGTAAATCAATAGTTCAAACCGCACTCAAAGGTAGGGCATTTCCCATTGATATAGGAACTTCTGTACCAGAAACAATGGTATCTCCAATTCTAGCCCCTCTGGGATGTAAAATATATCGCTTCTCACCATCCCCATAGTGTATGAGACAAATGTATGCATTTCGATTTGGGTCGTATTCTATGGTTACGATTCTACCAGATATGTCTTTTTCATTCCGTCGAAAATTGATTTTACGGTATAGACGCTTATGACCTCCCCCTCTATGCCCTGCGGTAATGACTCCTCTGGCATTACGACCTTTACCACAATGATGCTGTCCATAGATCAAACTCTTTTGCTTTTGTGGAGTGGATTTCGCTTGACTGTCTACAGCTCCGTTGCGTGTGCTCGGGGTAGAAGTTTTGTATAAATGTATCGCCATGCTATGTTATTAAGGATTTGTATTAAGAATTTGAATTTAAGTTCTTATAACAGGTGGAATAGAATAACCTGGTTGAAGCGTAATGATCATACGTCTGTAATGCATTGTATGTCCCATAATAGGTCCCATTCTTTTCCCCTTTCGGGGAAGTCGATGACTATTTATCGCTATTACCTTGACACCAAAGAAGAGTTCGACCCAATGCTTTATTTCCGTCCTAGTTGATCCTGATTCGACATTAGAAGTATATTGATTGTTCACCATCAATAACCGAAGACTTTTTTCGGTAAATACTGCATATTTGATTCCATCCATAAATCCATTTTCCCCCCTATGAGTTCCAGTATTGATAAGAATTCTAGTTCTTACTGTTCCTATGTTATGGTATGAATATACCATAACAATTCATTATGTATGAATGATGAGATTCCATTGATACAGAGCCAATTCTAATAGACTTATTGAACGTTCCAATTGGTGTGCATCCAGCAGGAATTGAACCCACGAATTCGCCAATTATGAGTTGGGCGCTTTAACCATTCAGCCATGGATGCTTAGCAGGGATCGTCATACATCGTGAATTACCAAAGTGCAATTGAAATGCAATCTTTAGGAGGAATCAATGAAACGAAATCAATTTCAATCCTGGATCTTCGAATTGAGAGAGATCAAAAATTCTCACTATTTCGTGGATTCATGGGACAAATTTGATTCAGTGGGATCTTTCACTTACATTTTTTTCCACCAAGAACGTTTTATGAAACTCTTTGACCCCCGAATTTTGAGTATCCTACTTTCACACGATTCACAGGATTTAACAAGGAATCGATATTTCAATTTCACGATCAAAGGTGTAGTACTGCTTGTAATGGGGGTCCTTATATTTATATTTATATATCGTATTAACAATCGAAATATGGTCGAAAGAAAAAATCTCTATTTGATGGGGCTTCTTCCTATACCTATGAATTCCATTGGACTCAGAAATGATACATTGGAAGAATCATTTTTGTCTTCCAATATCAATAGGTTGATTGTTTCGCTCCTGTATCTTCCAAAAGGGAAAAATATTTCTGAGAGTTTTTTCATGGATCCGAAAGAGCGTTCTTGGGTTCTCCCAATAACGAAAAAGTGTATCGTGCCTGAGTCGAACTGGGATTTGCGGGGGTGGAGGAATCGGATCGTCAAAAAGAGGGATTCCAGTTGTAAGATATCTAATAAAAGAGTCGCTGGAATTGAGATCTCATTCAAAGATAAAGATATCAAATATCTGGAGTTTCTTTTTGTATCCTATACGGATGATCCGATCCGCAAGGACCGTGATTGGGAATTGTTTGATCGTCTTTCTCCGAGGAAGAAGCGAAACATAATCAACTTGAATTCAGGACAGCGATTCGAAATCTTAGTGAAACACTTGATTTGTTATCTCATGCCTGCTTTTCATGAAAAAGGATCAATTGAAGTGGAGGGGTTCTTCAAACAACAAGGAGCTCAGGCAACTATTCAATCAAATGATATTGAG